TTTGAAATTCCTCCATTTTGAATGCTATTTGAACCAAAGGTAGAGGATTTTGGGAGTTATCAAATGATACAGAGTGCGATACAGTCAAAACAAGGTATTTTTCGAGTAAGATTAAGGAAGCAATACCTCGGATACAGGTAAACTTATCAACGGATTCTCGATCCTCTCTTTTGCCATTTTCTTGAAGTCGTTTATATTCGTTCTAGGATAACAAGATGTTTAGAAATCCTTTATTTTTTCAACCCAATCGCTCTTTTGATTTTGGAAATTTTGTTATCAATCTACTCTTTCTTATACGCACACAGCTCCATTCTGGAATGGAGAATGCTAATATTTAGGATTCATGAAAAAATAAAGAATCCGCTTCTCGGATAAGCCCTTACCCGTATTCAGGCACTAATATATTTTTAACGTCTAATTAGATCGGGTAATCATTCAAATTAAGAATAGGAGCTCGTTGCTTTTTCGTTCCTTATAATTTCATTAAATTAATTGAAGCCAGAGGGCTCTATCCATTTATTCATTCGACCCAACTTGAAATGGAATCCATTTGACTCCCTTCCAATAAGTTAAACAAAGTTTTGTCCCGATCGGGAAAGAAGAAAAGATTCTCAGAACTCTTGGTTGCTACGACATGCTATTTTTTCCATTCATTCCCTTTTAGGATCAGTCGTGGTCTTCCAAACTTTACCGATGGTATGGATGAATTCATCGCTTCATCTAAATGTGTAAAAGATCCGAGTCGCACTTAAAAGCCGAGTACTCTACCGTTGAGTTAGCAACCCGAATAGAAGAAAAAAGTATGTAGATATAATCAGAATGAAAAAAATGATTCGACGAGCGAATCAAAGCATAAAAACCCATTTTCGAATCGATTAAGAACAGAAAACGTAATAACTCATATGAAAATACAAGAAATTTTCCGATAAAAGAAAAACCAGAAATAATGATAGATCCTTCTTTATGTCATTGTTATTCACGTTTTCAAGCAAAAATGCGTCTATCAAAGCGCATCCAACGAAACCCTTATTTTGACTAAGGTAAGGCAAAAACCAAACCAATGGGACGGAAATAAAGAGATCCCGTTATAAAAAAAGAGATCCCTTTATCACGCTGCATTATATTTCGTCAATGCGTTGTTGTCAATATAAAGGTTAAGAAAAGGATATAATGAAAAAAGATAAGAAATTCGGTTGAAAAATATTCCAAAAAAGAAGGACTTGAGTTAGATTGGCACTCCATAGATACAAAAAAGTTTAGCTAGGGGAAGACAAAATAAGAAGTCGAAAAAAATCTCGAATTTAGTCAATAAATAAACAAAATTGAGAAAAGTTCTAGAAAAGTTCTAGAAAGGGGTAGCATATACCCCCTTATTTCCTTAAATTAATTCAATTTTATTTGATTGGGGCAAAGTTCGTTAAAAACCTCCGACTGCTTTAAAATGTCCCGAACAGTTTCTGTAGGCTGAGCACCCCTTTCAAGAAAATATAGAATAGCAGGAACATTTAAATACGTTTGATTCTTTATCGGATCATAAAAACCCACTTTCCGAAGATCTCTTCCTTCTCTTCGGGAGCGAACATCAATTGCAACGATTCGATAAGTTGCACGTTGCTTTCTACCACAGCGTTTTAAACGAAGTTTAACCATAACATTCCTCTAATTTGGATATGGAACTGATTCAATTTTGGAATCATGACTAGTCATTGGTTCAGTCGGTACATAGACATAATAATGTCTGTTTTTCCGAATAAATCTTCGACTGGAAGATTTTTTCTCTGAACCATAGGATTGATTCGTTTAGAGAATCATTTTATCAATCCTCGGGACTTAGCCTTTGCAACCGCAGTAACGCTCCGTGCCAAAATCCAAGGTTCCAAGCATTGAGCTCCGTTTTTGGTTTTTGTGCTGCCTCCTTTAGGAGGGATTTTATGGTCCCTTGGAAGGCCTCCAGCGCCTTACGATTTTTTGAGAGGCGCTGGATCTCGTGATTGATCCACCTTTCACCTGCCCCACTTCCCGATTGGAAGGCTTCCAAAAAAATCTTACAAGTCTCGCAATGACCCTTATTGTACGAGTGCTTATACCCATGGCATTTTTTGCCGTGGGGGCACGTGAGCGCCGGTTCGTGCTTTTTCCGAGCAGAAAGAAATTTTCGCCCAGTTTCGTCGGTTTGTGGAAAAAGACTTTCCTTTTCCAACTCGGGAAACCTCTTCCCATTTATCCCGTCCCCTTTTTTACTCTTTTTCTTTTTAGGGTTATAGTGCGAACTATAATAATCTTTTGGACTATTATAGTTCGCACTATTATAGCAATCTTTCGGACGATTTGCCGAAAGATAGGTACTACAGTAGTAACAAGGGCACTTAGGCCCCACGTATTTCTTCTCAGATGAATTCATAGCCCTCCGTTTTTTTAATAAATAGAAATACCTCCAAAATAAATAATGAATAGAAAATATCCATTATCTCAATGAAAAATTGGGACGATTTGCCCAAAT